ATAGGAAGCTTTTGTAGATGTATTTCCGAGTATTCCTTGATCAGTTCGTCCAAGAAGAGGATTTCCTCTAATTCTATGAACTTTTCTAAAATACTTTTTTCTTGAATATCATTCAAAAAGATTTCGGATTGATCAGTATTCGACCAATTAGTAACCCAAGATTCCATACTTTTAGTAAATGATGAGAGAGAAATACAACAGGACAAAAACACTATAGATGCAAGATACAAAAGAGGAATGAATGCTTTCTTTTTTGCCATTTTTCGTCTGTGAATTATTAATTAACCCACTTCATTCGTCGACTCTATGTGATCGAATATTTCTTTTTTTACCCATGAGTTCTAGACAAGGTATCAAACCTATGAATCTATTTTATTTGTGATTTTGTGTGAATCTAGAACGAATACAAAAATAGACTACGACTCCGCTTCGAATCAAGAAATAATAAAAAATATTGTTTCCAGATCTCTCAATTCATCAAATTTCTTAAAGTGCCTCCTTTCGATGAATCACCGAAAGGAGGCACTTTAAGAAATGAATATTATTGATATTTTGAGACAAAAGAATTCCTTTTCTTTATATAAAAATATACAATATTTTGAAAAAATTCCAACGATTACCCATATGCAAGAATAGAATAATTGAGAGAAAGATATTGTGATGATAAAAAAATGAGTGGTAAAACAAGACAGAAATGGACCAGTTTTCATTATTAAGAAAACCCATTATTGGTTAGTATTAGTAATGGAACACAAAAGAAAGAATAAATTAAAGGGTCGATTGACAGAAATAATTTACACGATAGGATTTATCTGCATATAAAGTATCAATTCCAACAAATATTTAAAAAAGATGAATTGAATCTAGCAGTTCAATTTGTTACTTGTTTGAATTGAGTTGCATCGATTTGGATACGCATAAAAAACCACAAAAGAAGGAGTTTTGTTTTAGGGCTGTTCCATATACATCGGCTTTGGCTCGACTGAACGTTTTGACGAAACTTCAGTTAAATTATGTTATAGAAAAAACAGGAATTTTTTCCCTCCTGCTGAGAAAGCATTCATTCTTCAGCCCATTTCCTTTTCTCAAAAGACTTCAATTGGTACGTGCAAAAAATAGGCCAATTCGGCGGCTTTTTGTTCAATTTCTCGTGAAGTCAAATTCTCATCAGTACGGGTCAACGGAATAGCCCCCCGGCCTCTGATGTCCATATAAAGGATAGGACGAGCGTAAATACCCTCTTTAACTTCTATTCGAATGGATTGAATATCTTTTATACGGAATCGGAGGAATATGCGACGATTTTTTCCAGGAAATCCCCAACGAAAAATACACACTATTCCCTCCTTTCTATCGAATCGATCATAACCACTACCTACATTCCAGGAAATTGTGCACCATAAATAGGAACTAATAAAGAAACCCGCGATCCCGTAGAAAGACATCACGAGCCCTTGTGGAAAAAAAACAATTTGCTGAGCCGGAACAAAAGATATAAAATTTCTACCAAGATAACTGGAAGTTCCAACCAATAAGAATCCTAATGAACCTAAAAAAACGATAAGGGCCCAGCAAAAATTACTTAGTTTTCGAGATACCGTTAGAAGTTCTATCCATATATGTTCTGATCGCCAACTCATACTTCATCCGATTTCATTTTATTGGAATTGAGAGAATACCCCAAATTATTTTGACTTTACTTTTTTTTGTTTCCGAAGGAACTCTCATCAAACTAGCACTAGTTCACATCAAACTAGTGCTAGTTGATGTGAACCCTTAGTAGTAATTTATCAAATTGGTTAGATCTAAACTAATAACATACCCTTTAATCCAATCCCAATATACATATTACAGATAGATCCACCAACTTTAGGTATCCAACGATCCTGCTCTATTTGAAACTAGCTGGAATTTATTTACCCATAGATCATTTTCTGCAGGCATACTAGCTTTTTCCTTTAGAAATCACATGTCATACCATATTTCCATTTCCCGAAAGAAATAAATATCTGTGTTATGCTAGCAAGTAGAAGTTCAAAAAAACGGATGAGATTGGGCCCCCTCAGATCTAAACAATCTTGTTTTTTTGAACATAAAGAAAGAAAGAAGCCATTGCAATTGCCGGAAATACTAGGCCCACTAAAGGCACAAAAATAGAGGGAAAAGTTAAAGTTGTCATAAAATGGGGTACCTCGATTTACTATTTGCACCTGTTATTATTTTTTTATATCATATTTTACAATAATTATAATGAAAAATTGTAATTATTATGAATTGGTCTTTATTATTCTATTCAATTTATTAAGAAATTGAGTTTGAAAATTCTTATAGATATAGAAGTACTAAATATCTATATATCTAAGTGAGTATATAGACTAAGTCCAGGGGGTGTAGAACTAAATAAATGGACTTATTCATCTTTCTACACGAAAGATACCTATGATAATCAACTTTATTATATTCTTATTATATTAATTATATTTTTTTCTTAATTTCTTTGTGTTTTGTTCTTGTCTTATAATTTGAAAAGGTTTCTTACAAATTATCGAAAGATTTGCTAGAATGCGACACAACCAGGATTTTTAGTGAAAATGAAATTTTCGGGCGATGCAGAAAGATAAAAAACTATATATCTATCTTTTCTATATTTGATTATCTACGTAAGGTGAAATTCGTTTTATTTGCCTAATGTCACGAAAGGAAGAACTCACGCTTTTATCTTCGTGATAAAGACTTCTTAATTTAGTAATCGGAAATCTAGGTAAAAAAAAAGAGTTATCCGCAACTTTTGCTTCTTTCTACAATTAGATCTTAGGTCACCAACCAAAGCAATTTTCGTTCTTATTTACTTTAATTCCGATAAGCTAATTACTTGTTTGCTACAAAGAAAATAATTGAACTTAATACGCTCTACTTGATTGAATTTTAATTCAACGGAAAAAAGACGTGGAGCTTAAATAACTCACTCAGAACACTTTTTAAAGTATTACGTGGTACGATTAGGTCGAATAAACCTTTCTGGAATAAATATTCAGCCGCTTGTGAACCTTCAGGTACTGTTTTATTCAATGTTTGTTCAATTACTCTTTTACCCGCAAATGCAATGTAGGAATTGGGTTCGGCAATAATGATATCTCCCAACATACCAAAACTAGCTGTTACCCCACCAGTAGTAGGAGATGTAAGGATTGATACATAAAATAACTTTTTATTGGATTGATAATCATATAAGGCAGATGATATTTTAGCCATTTGCATCAAGCTCAAACTTCCTTCTTGCATGCGCGCCCCCCCCGAAGCGCACACTATAATAAGAGGTATAAGTCGATTGGTAGCGTACTCAATCAAACGAGTTATTTTCTCCCCCACGACGGATCCCATACTACCCCCCATAAACTGAAAATCCATAACCCCGATTGCTACGATAATACCATTTAGTTGACCTACACCTGTTTGAACAGCCTCCGTTAATCCTGTCTTTCTTTGATAAGAATCAATACGATCTTTATAAGGCTCCTCCTCCGAATGAAATCCAATCGGATCCAGAGAGACCATGTCTTCATCCATAGGATCCCAAGTACCGGGATCGATCGAAAGTTCGATTCTTTCTGAACTACTCATTTTCAAATGATATCCACATTGTTCACAAATATTCATTTTTGATTTCAAAAATTTCTTATAATTTAATCCATAACAATTTTCGCATTGAACCCACAAATGCCTGTATTTTTGAGTTGCATCGAGATCATTAGACCCTTCTCTTAGAGTTAAATCACTACTCTTCACGCGGGTTCGTAGATTGGACCTCTCGCTTTCACTACGAGTTTTACGTTTATCAAAAATGCATCTAGAAATGTAACTGTCACTACTATCACTTACAATGGACGTATCAATACAGATTTGAGACTGAAGATAACTGTCAATGCAACTATTAATGTGATTATTCCAACTAGATTGAGTATCATACATGTAACGATTGGATAAGGAATCTTCACTCGTGGATCCATTATTCATACAACTAGAATTGCGATAATGATAAAAAGAACTCTCTAGTTCACTCATAAAAGAATGGTCGTTGTCAATATAAAAAATATGATTTTCAATATCAAAATAGATAGAATAACTATCTCCATTACTATCCCTAACTAAAAAAGTATCATCCGAGAGAAAATCCCAAATGTCTTTGAAGCCGAATAAATGATCGACATTAGTGTAACTAGAATTGTCACGACCCCTGTAACTATGAATGTTTTTAGCCCTACCTTTTCTATTCGGATCTTCACTTTCACTAGTATTTTCAACAGGACCAAGATTGTCCAGTGAGTTCTTTATCCCATACCTACGCTCTAACTCCTTTTTAAACACCATCGAATTAAACCACCATCTTTCCATAGAGTTTTCTTGCCCCTTATTTGTTTGCATAAAAATACAATAGATGAATAGTCATTCGAGCCACAATTCTTTAGTTTTATTTATTTCCTATCAAACTAAACATAGAAATTCAATCGTTGAAGTGTGAAAAAGGATTCTTTTTTTTTGTTTTGTGGGAATCCGGGGGTAAAACTTCACTATATATGATATGAATATGATGGATTCTAAATATTATAAATAATAATGGTAAAGAGGGGTTTTCCTATGTCTTGGTATCGAACAAAAAAAGAACTATTTGTTCTCTCCTCGAAATATTCGTAAAATCTCGTCTCATAAAAAACTAATAACAAGTAATAAATTAAGGTTCTATTCTAACACGAAACGAAGAGGACAATATACGGGGTGAGCCGAAAGATTTGTGATACTTCGCTTGATTCAGGGAAACTACAGGATATATAAAGAATATACCAATCCTAAGGATAAAGATCCATAGGTTTAATTGTGGATACAAGACAACAATAGAAACATTTCAGTCTTAGATTTTCTATTTAAAATCTTGTATATCTAGAGATATATGTATTTATCCAACATATATGCAATAGAATCTTTGTATTCGGCTCAATCCTTTT